ACACTCTGATCTCCTATCAGAAAAATTCCCAATTCTCCTTTTGGCGCTTCGACTCTTACATAAAGTTCTTGCTTGGACAATTCAAAAGTTGGAGAAGGTTTTTTACTAATAAATCGATAGTCAAAATCATTCCATTCAGGGTCTTTTATTCTATCAAAGCGTCGGATTTCTAAATTCTCATAGGGTCCCCCTGGAATTCCTTCCAGAGCCTGTTGGATAATTTTTATGGATTCTGTCATTTCACTGATTCGTACTAAATACCGAGCTAATGAATCCCCTTCCTTTTGCCATTGAATCTCCCAATCAAATTCGTCGTAACACTCATAACGATCAACTTTACGAAGATCCCATTGTATTCCGGAAGCCCGTAGCATTGGTCCTGATAAACCCCAATTTAGTGCTTCTTCTGCGCCAATAATGCCTACGCCTTCAACTCGTTCTAAAAAAATAGGATTCCGTGTAATAAGCTTTTCATATTCAGCAACCCCGGTTAAAAAATAATCGCAAAAATCCAAACATTTATCTATCCAGCCATGAGGTAGATCAGCAGCTACTCCTCCGATACGAAAATAATTATGCATCATGCGCATACCGGTAGCAGCTTCGAATAGGTCATATATCAATTCTCGTTCTCGCAAAATATAGAAGAAAGGGGTCTGTGCCCCAATATCTGCCATAAAAGGGCCAAGCCATAACAAATGGGAAGCGATACGACTCAACTCCAACATAATAGCTCTGATATAGCTAGCCCTTTTAGGTACTTGAATATTGCCTAGCTGTTCGGGTCCATTTACGGTTATTGCTTCTGTGAACATAGTAGCTAAATAATCCCAACGTGTTACATAAGGCAAATATTGTATAATTGTTCGATTTTCCGCAATTTTCTCCATCCCTCTATGTAAATAACCCAATATTGGTTCACATTCAATAACATCTTCACCATCGAGAGTAACGATTAGTCGAAGAACACCATGCATTGATGGGTGGTGAGGGCCCATATTGACTATCATGAGGTCTTTTCTTGTAGTTGGTGCAATCATAAGTTTTTTCCCGAGTCATTCTTCCCATGCATTGCTGAAAGTAAAAAGAAGTTCATCAAAATTGAAACGACTAAGCTCAAATGGTATCACGCTTCAAATTAACGAGTTTTTATCTCTCTAATATTAAACTCGCCAATTAATTCTTTATAGCGTTCTCTATTTTTTTTTGACAAATAGGCCAACAGTCGTTGACGTTTTCCCAAAATTTTCCGCAAACCTCTCTGAGATGAAGAGTCTTTTTTGTGCAATTCCAAATGTGAAGTAAGTCTCCTTATCTTAGTCGTGAAACTGAATACTTGAAATTCAACAGACCCCCTGTTTTCTTCGTTTTCTTTTTGAGAAATAACCGAAATGAATGAATTTTTTACCATAAAAAAATCCCCTTTCCCTTTTTACAGATATGGATTTTACCGATCAGTAATAATAATGCCATTAATTTGAATGTGATATATACAATAATCTAATCCGAATTTATTTATGAACTCCTAATTTTTTGAATTCAAATCACTCAATTCAATTTGAAATTCGATTTAGATAGGGATAGAAAAGGATTGGTACATTTTCGCATCTAAGAATTTAGATTTAAAACGAAGAAATTTTTGTTGATTCATTTCGAGATCTAATTGAGCCATTATTTATTTCATATTGGATATTAGAATGAAATGTGAGACAAGGCATGTGATCTGTGTATTTGTTTGCTTTCATATACCCTATATTATATATAGGGTATAGGATATATAGAAAAAGTGTATTATCCACGAATTTTCAATCGTGGATACAGATGTATCCTTAACATACTGAAACGACTGCCATTATTGGTATCAAACCAATAACGATTCATACAAGCTAAATCCTCTAATCGATAATTAGGCCAAAGAAAGAGCTTTAATTTCATTAATTTATTTTTCTCTCTATCAAGATGCTTACTGTCATGCGAAACTTGGCTGCTGTTTTTTCCGTTCTTTCCATTCCAAAATACTGGATTTCTATCTCCACCATTTCTATTCTTTGAATTGAAACAATTTAGAATTCTCAATTTTCTACGACGTCTAAACGATAAAATATTTTCAGGAACAAGCAAATCAAAATGATTTTTGTCTCTATTTCCAGTTATTCTTTGATGTGCTGAAATAGTTTCATCAAAATTATTCTTAGAAACATATCTTTGTTCTTGGTATTTTTTATTAGTTTGGTGTTTACTCTTATGAACCAACGAAATACCTATGGTTTGATACATAATAAATTGGCCATCATTTTTTCCAGACAGACGAATGGGTTCTATAATCAATACTCCCTTTTTCATCAATTCTGTAAGAGTTAAATTCTTCTGAATCAGCATTATATCCAAACAAATTTCTCTCGTTTGAATCGAGGAGATAGTAATTTTTTTTGGATCTATCAGTCTAAGCAGGAGACAACATACCTTGATATTATTCATCATTCTTTGATTCAAAGTATCGTCCCATCTTAATTGAAAAAGAAAAAAACGTTTCAGGAAGGAATCTAGTTCTGCTTCCGTGTTGCTTTTGTATTGTTTTTTCTTTTTCGCTTTTGTCATGTCTGATCTTGCAGAATTTTCTTCAAGATCTTTTTGTTGTGAGAGAACGGATCCAAGATCTCCTCGACTTGTGGGTTCTTTTTCTTCTTGATTTCGATGCTTTTTATTCGATGTTATCAAAAAACTTCCTTTTTTCTTTTCATTGATCTTTTTATTTTCACTACTATTTTCATTTCTATTCAAATTTAAAAGAAGTAATTTTCTTGGTATAAACCAAGGTTTCGTTTTATAGGCATTATAAAGTAACACAAGTTCTGGGAAGAACCAAAGTTCCAGATTCGATATGTGACGCTTTAGTATTTTTTCATTCATTCCCATCCAATCAAAAAAAACTTTGTGAGAGTTTGGTGAATTGATTTCTGGAATCATAAGATAAAAAAGATCTTTTTTATGAATTATTTGATAATTATTAGTACGAATTTGAGTATTTTGATTCCTATTGGTATCGATCGTGATCCAGGCCTCAATATCTACTTTTTGTCTAAGATAAAAATTGATAATTTTCCAATCAAAATATTTTCTATCGGCCGTTTTTTCCATATAGCGAATATCGACCTTTCCTAGAAAATTATTGATAGGGATGTTTCTCAGCATATCAAAAAGGCTTTCTTTAGGCGTGTTATAAGAAAGCTCTTGGTTCTTATGTCCTTGAAAGGGAGAAAAGCATTCCGTTTTATTTTCATAATTAAGAAATTTATATGATAAAAGATCATATCTATAGTATTTTTGAAAATTATCTTTTTGATTAGATAATGAATATACTTCAAATTGGTTTTGTTTTTTGGAACCAATTAATTGGTCTTTTTCATATGAATGCCTTTTGCTAAAATTTGATTTTTTAGTTATACGACGCTGATGAACTGTATTTCCCCACTTTTCTGGTATTAATCTAGACCATCTGATCTGAGATAAATCGTATTGATAATGTCCTCTTAACCAGTTTTTCCATTGATTCATTTCATAACTCGGAAGTTTCTTATCTCCTAATTTCGAATGAACCATTCCTTGTGTTTCAAAAGAATCCTTTATTTCAGGCTTAAGAAAAAAAGGGATTCCTTGAGATTGAAAAACAGAGCTAAATTTATATGAGTTACTGACTTGGATTTGTGATAATTTGTAAAATACATATGCTTGTGACATGTATGATAAGTCATAAAAAATAGGTGAATTATTTTTACTACTACTAATATTATCAAATGACTTTTTTATAGTCGAAATAAAGGCAATTGGATTTTTATTTTTTTTATTAATTATTTCTTGTTTTCTTTCCTTATTGTAAATGGATTTATCAATAATTTTTTTTGTTGATTCAAGAAAAAGTTCTGTATTCATTTTGGGAATATTAATGATAGGAATATTAATCATAGATAAAAATATTTCTGTGTATATGCTTTCAATGAAAAATTTAAAAAAAAGGGATAATTTAGAAATTAATCGAGCATTTCTTTTTTTTAATATTTGCCATTTTTCGAATTTTTTAGGATTATAACTTGTTTTGTTAGGACTAATATTATTTATTTTTGGAGTTACTTTTTTTTTCTCTTTTGTGATTCTTTCTATTTGATTTCGAATTGTACTTGTTCTATCAGTCAGATCCTTCATTTTTTTTTCTGTCAATGAAGAATTTGTTGAACTCGGAGATGCAATTTGACTAAATGATTCGTGAATTATCTGATTGCTGATTATAGAATCTTTTTTTTCTTTAATTTCACTCGATTCATATACTTCTACTTCTCTTAATCGAAATAATAGAATTGGATTTACTTTTGAAAGTTCTTTTATTATTTTTTTTATAAAAATAACACTTTTGATAACCCGTTTTTTTGTTTCTTTTGATACTTTTCGAAGTAATTTTGTTTTTGATTTAAAAACTATTAGAACTCGAAAATATTGCTTTTTAAATTTTCCAATTTTTCTTTCAAGTTCTTTAAAAATGGGTTTAAAAAAGGAAGGTCGTTTTCGGGGCGAACCAAAAGGAAGTTCAGCTTCCATTCCCCAAACTGTTAAAAAACAAAAATCATCTTTTTCTTTTTTCTTTTTCATTAGATCTTTCTGAGAGGATCTTAGTTTCGATTTGTGCCAAGGTTTCAGACAGAAAGGAAATAATATTTTTATCTGAATACCGTCTGTCAACCAATTTTTCGGAAATTCTGTTTCTGATAACGGAACACCATTATAGGTACATTTAACATGCATCTCTGTATTCCATTCCTGTAAATCCTCAGACCATTCAGGAAGTTGCAATAGGAATATACGTCCAATATTTTTTGCAATTATCAATGAAGGTAATAGAATATATTTTCTAAAAATAGATTGAGTTAGTAACATGGAACCTCTTATTACTTGCGCAAATGGAATGGTATCCCAGGCCTCTGCTATGTCTATTCGCGCTTTCTCCTTTC